ACCGGCATAAAATCGACAATTGGATTTAAAAAAGAGTAGGCCTCGGGTAATTTGGCCAAGAAAAAACTACTCGAATAAAGGGCAGAGTTAAGACAGATACCGATCAAACTAAAAATATTAAGCATAACAAAGATTTTTTTCTTGGGGATAATTGTATTTTGATTGAGTTATTGATATAAGGCAAAAAATAATGAAGAAAGTAAAGTAGACCAAAAAATCCTTTCAACCCACTCACCCAATCAAAAGCCTTCAATTCGAAAAAGAGAATATAAGAAATCATACGTTTATACAATACAATATCTTAATTAAATTATATGTAATGATCAATCAAGTCCAGTTTAATTCTATATTATATCTACACGTAGCAAAATCCTATCAACAATATAGTGCATAGATATTTATTTGCATTGGAATTGACGAAAAACCAACACTCATATTAGTGTTTATTAGTGCAGAATTGAAATTTAAATGGGGCGTGGCCAAGTGGTAAGGCAACGGGTTTTGGTCCCGCTATTCGGAGGTTCGAATCCTTCCGTCCCAGAGCACCCATTATATCCGTAAAACTCTTGCTTTTTTGAACAAGACTCTCTTTAAGATCTTTAATTTGAATTTTAGAGTGGAGTAGTGGCTATAATATGATTCTTGTTTATCATTTTTACTTATCTGATTCAGAGAAGAATATTGTTTTCTCAAACTAAATTGCGTTCGAATGAGACAGAGATGTAACTTAATCTAGTTGTTTTGTTATCTAGGTCAAATGGGAACATAGACCCCACACCACACTAGTTTGAATAAAAAAAGTTGGACAGACTATCATTGTATGCCCATCCCTCTGCTATTCCTATTGAAGTTAATTTAGGTACCATATCCTATATATTTTCGTTTTAATATTCAATTAAAATACATATATCTATGTATCTGTCTGAATCTCATTAACAAACGATCAAGTAAATTACATATGTAACAGATCTGTTTTCTTTGCACCGAGTTTTTTGTCATTTTTTGTTTGGGTCTAAGAGTTCTATAAATTGTTGTAAAATTTTAGGCGAGGGATTATTCATACATTCTATTAAATTCTATTTTTTTGGGGGGTCTAGAAATAGAAAGGTTACAGAAAACTTATGGAACCTCAAGTCAAATACAATGCATGGTATCATTCTATTTCCGTAACAACGGCCTTTGTTTGTATTTTGTGAAAAAAAAACTTATGATCACTTAAATTGGAATCGTCAATTATAGAATATCCGGGATTAAATTACTTGCAGTGACAGTTCTTCCATTTATTTGCTAACTATGGGATTAAAAAATTAGTGCTGAGACGTTTTCAGAAACTAACTACCCATTCATATCTATTTCTATTATAGATATAGAAGGACAAAAGTATAGATTTATTATTATTTAGCGATCGCACTAATGACTATTCATGATTCCATAATTGAATCAATTAAATACTAGTTCCAAACTAGAGGAATGTTATGGTAAAACTTCGTTTGAAACGATGTGGTAGAAAGCAACGTGCGACTTGAAGGACATGATCAGCTGTGGATGTAATAATCCACCATTTTATTACGAATAAAAGTGCTCTTGACTCGACATCCTTTGTTCTGCTCGACTAGAACCCATCAGTTTTTTCTTGGGTTGTAATGTAAAAAAGGGGTAATTATATACATGATGGAGCTCGAGTAGAAAGTATTGATTCATTTCTCAAGGGTAAGGGTCTAGGGTTAGTGTCAATTAATAAGTTTGAACAACTTCGTAAATATAGCTTCTATATAGAAATTGAAAGGATTCAATTTTAGAAAGTTTCAAATCTAAAATAAAAGTCAAATTTGTTGGACTTGGTAAAACTTTTTCAATCAAAAGTGGAACACGCGTGAATCAACCGTTCTGATGATTCTTTGATAGAACGAAATCACAAAAAAGGTATGTTGCTGCCATTTTGATAAGGATTAAGGATCACCGAAGTAATGTCTAAACCCAATGATTCAAACAAAAGATAAAGGATCCTGGAACAAGGAAACACCATTTTTCATTGTCTCAACAACTAAATCTGAAGAATAAAACAGATTATAAACGAGACAAGAAGGGGGCTAGAGACCACTCAAAAAATGAAATAGCTTAGGGATTGTGAGCTATTTGAGAGTTATCCCACTTGAGTTATGAGTACAATTTTTTTTTTTTACATTTATAAATGAAAAAAAAATTTAAATCTTTAATCATAGTCTAATTGATTTGATGATTTTATGGATCTATTTGCCATTATAATTTTATACATAGACATAATTTTCTCGAGCCGTACGAGGAGAAAACCTCTTATACGTTTCTAGGGGGGGTATTTTCATCTATCCCAATGAGCCGTCTATCGAATCGTTGCAATTGATGTTCGATCCCGAAGAGAGGGGAGAGAGCTCCGGAAAGTTGGTTTTTATGATCCGATAAAGAATCAAACTTATTCAAATGTTCCTGCTATTCTATATTTCCTTGAAAAAGGCGCTCAACCTACAGGAACTGTTCATGATATTTCAAAGAAGGCGGAGGTTTTTAAGGAACTTCCCTTTAATCAAACAAAATTTAAATAAAGAGTATAAGCTTTTCTCTACTTCTCTACTATGCTCCGCCTTTTCGTATTGTTCCCATAGAATCCCCTGTTCTAGTGGTATTGGTATATAACGACAAAAAGCGAAGGTGGATATTCCCAAAATCGAGGGACTAGATGAAGAAATTGGATCTAAAAATATAAAATTATGACATTATCTGCAATCGACTGGTTTTCCGTTTTCATTGGAACTCTACTAACAAATAATAATAACCACGGAATCAAACTTGCTTATTCGCTCAACTTATATTGATTGAATAACTCGGATTTTTTTTGACTACTTTTTTATTCCTTGATCTACTATACTACACCTTTTTGCATCTATGTAGTGCCAATCCAACACCAGTCCTTATAGTTAATATTTAATTTATTTCCATTTTCACCACTGTATTCTTTTCGTAACATTTATATTGACAACAGTGTATCGAACAAATATAATTTGATCGTGTATAAGTATAAATCTTTTCGTGCCATAGGTTCGGTTTTTTATTTTACTTCATTCAATTGATGGGTTCGTTGAATTCGATGTGATACAATAATTTTTTATTGGAGTGAAAAAAAAAAAAAGACAAGGGAGGTTGATTCACTTGTACATTTATATCTATTCTAAATTCTAATTATATTAAAATTTAGTATATTTGCATCTGATCTCTTCATTTTTATGTTCAGTTCAGAAGCGATTTAAATTTGAGATTTCTTTTTTTATTCTTAGTTTAAAATGTTTTGATTGTGTCATGGCACTCAAATTTAGTTATATTTTTTTTACTGTATTGACATTTACACATCCTAATTGTTTTTAGATTTTTGGGTTGCTAACTCAACGGTAGAGTACTCGGCTTTTAAGTGCGGCTAGTATCGTTTACACATTTGGATGAAGCAAGGGATTCGTCCATACCATCGGTAGAGTTTGTAAGACCACGACTGATCCTGAAAGGGAATGAATGGAAAAAATAGCATGTCGTAGCAATATATAATTCTGAGAATATTGCATTCTTACCGGATCGGTACAAAGACTTGTTTAAAGGCTTGGATCGGGGCGGAACAAAATGAATTAAAAGTTGGGTCGAGTGAATAAATGGATAGAGCCCTATGGCTCTAATTATAGGGAAACAAAAAGCAACCGGCTTCTGTTCTTAACTTTGAATGATTACCCGATCTAATTAGATAGACGTTAAAAATGGATTAGTGCCTGATGCGGGAACGGCTTCTCCTAATGAGTGGATTATCCTTTTTTTTTATGAATCCTAACTATGTTGATATTCTCCATTATGCATTTTATGCATTGGAGAGGAATGTGTAGAAGAAGCAGTATATTGATAAAGATAATTCAATTCTTTCCAAAATCAAAAGAGCGATTGGGTTTTAAAAATAAAAGATTTCTAACCATCTTGTTATCCTATAACGAACATAAACCTATTAGATGAAAAAAAAAGAGGATGGAGAGTCCGTTGATGAGCTTACCTGTCTCCGAGGTATATATTATTTTATTATTATACTACCTTGTTTTGACCGTATCGCACTATGTATCATTTGATAATCCAAGAAGTATCTTATACCTATCTTTGGTTCAAATCTCATTTCAAATGGGGGAATTTCAACGATATTTTGAACTCGATAAATTTTTGAAACAGGACTTCCTATATCCGCTTATCTTTCAAGAGTATATTTATGCACTGGCTCATGATCATGTTTTAAATAGATTCATTTTGGTGGATAATTTTGGTTATGATAATAAATCCAGTTCACTAATGGTGAAACGTTTAATTACTCGAATGTCTCAACAGAATCCTTTGCTTATTTCTGCTAATGAGTCAAACCAAAACCTATTGTTGGGGCATAACAAAAATTTATATTTGCAAATGATATCAGAGGGATTTGCAGTTATTGGGGAAATTCCCTTTTCCCTAAGATTAGTATCTTCCTTAGAAAGGAAAGAAGAAATAGGCAAATCTCAAAATTTACGATCAATTCATTCACTATTTCCGTTTTTAGAAGACAATTTTTTACATTTAAATTATGTGTCAGATATACTAATACCCTACCCCATCCATCTAGAAATCGTTGTTCAAACTCTTCGCTCCGGGTTGAAAGACGCCTCTTTTTTCCATTTATTACGCTTCCTTCTCTATGAGTATCAGAATTGGAATAGTCTTATTATTCCAACTCCAAAGAAATCAAGTTCCATTGTTTCAAAAAAGAATAAAAGATTATTCTTGTTTATATATAATTCTTATGTATGTGAATACGAATCCATCTTCATTTTTCTTTGTAACCAATTTTATCATTTACGATCAACATCTTCTGAAACTCTTTTTGAACACCTTTTTTTCTATGGAAAAAGAAAAGCTCTTGTAGAAGTCGGTTCTAATGATTTTCCGCCCGTCCGATGGTTGTTCAAAGATCC